GTTTTTATTTTTAAAATTTTAAATCTATGGGGATGGCTGTTTAAGGATAAGTTGTTCCTTAAAGTGTAGGAATTTGGTTGGGTAGGTATGTGTTATATAATCCGTTAAATGTGGTTCAGGTTAATTTGTTGCGTGTCGTTAGTGGCGGTAGCATTAATTTGGACTTGTGTCATGTAACATGGTCGTCTTGTTTTTGGGGTTTGGCAGGACATTTATAACCATTTACTGATATTGCATTTATACGGGGGGAGGGGGGGTTTGTTGAGATACCTCATGGTATTTGGTGCGTACGTGCGTACGTGCGTACGTGTACGTGTACGTGTACGTGTACGTGTACGTGTGCGTATACGTGTACGTGTACGTGTACGTGTACGTGTACGTGTACGTGTACGTGTGCGTATACGTGTACGTGTACGTGTACGTGTACGTGTACGTATACGTGTACGTGTACGTATACGTGTACGTGTGCGTATACGTGTACGTGTGCGTATACGTGTACGTGTGCGTATACGTGTACGTGTGCGTATACGTGTATGTCCCGCGACCATTGACTGAAGTATACCTGCTTATGTTTATGTCAGCTTCCACATATATCTTATGCTCGTGAAAGTTATTAGTGTTGATGAATAATGCCACTAGTCCTGGACAATTGAGTTCATGTACCGCCGGTGCTCTACCGTGCTGGATGATACCAACCCGAGATTAGAATACCTTCAATTGAGTTGATGGGATAAGGCCTGGCGGCCCGGTTGAATCGGAGAACCCTAAAATTAAAAAATACCAGAGGCATGACAGCACAGTTATGTGTGGGCATGGGCTGATTAGTCATTAACCCATCGAGATGTCTTATTTAAGAGGAATGAATGGGCGATTCTAGGTGAGATGGCCCTGAAGAAAGAACCAGATGTCGTTTACACCCCATAAGTAGAAACCCCCACGATTGATGGGCCCGGGGCGAGAAGAGGGACACTGTTCACAAGGGTTGCTGGTTTCACGTGAGTTGGTAGATTATGAGACACCCGTTGGAAGGGGATAGACATGTTGACGAGAAATGATTTGACTAAAATGGTGTATGTACGATAACGGAATGAATGTCGGATGTAAGATTAATGATTTCTGCTTGGAGATGAATAGTCATGTGTGAGAACAGGTATGTGGATTAATAATAATATGTACTATATAATATGTGGAAGATAATAATATGCACGAATTACATAGGGGGGATACTTCAAGGAATAGTTTAATTAGAACTCCAGCTTTGGGTGTTGGTGGTGGGACTGAAGTCTCTTCCTTGAGTCTTTGGGGGAAGGTTTGTTCCCCATTTCTGGTTTACAAGACCAGTGTAATTAATATACTACATAGACTTTATCTTCATTTTAAGAGGTAGTTTTCTATGATACTGGTAAGGGGCAGGAGTACTAGGATTAGGGAGAAGTAGAGGATGGATGCCAGTTGGCCGATGATGATGAAGGGGTGTTCAACTGGTTGCCCTCCGATTCATGTAAGGATCAGGAGATCTGCTACTAGGAGTCAGAATAGGCATTGGCTGAGTGGTCGGAATATTATGCTTCGTTGTTTTGAGGTGTGTAGTAGTGGTATAAGAGTTAGGATTAGGATTGATAGGATTAGGGCCAGTACTCCTCCTAGTTTATTTGGGATGGAACGCAGGATAGCGTATGCGAACAGAAAGTATCATTCTGGTTTAATGTGTGGGGGTGTGTTGAGGGGGTTGGCAGGGGTGTAATTGTCTGGGTCTCCTAAAAGATCTGGGGAGAATAAGGTTAATGATAGAAGCACAAGTAATATTATTAGAATGCCTAATAAATCTTTAATTGTGTAGTACGGGTGGAAGGGGATTATGTCAGTGTCGGATGGGATTCCTGTTGGGTTATTGGATCCTGTTTCGTGAAGGAATAAGAGATGGACGACTACTAGGGCCGAGATGATGAATGGAAGAAGAAAGTGGAAAGCGAAGAAGCGTGTTAGTGTGGCCTTATCAACTGAAAAGCCTCCTCAGATTCATTCTACTAGGGTTGTTCCGATGTATGGAATTGCTGATAATAGGTTGGTAATTACTGTTGCCCCTCAGAATGATATTTGGCCTCATGGTAGTACGTAACCTATAAAGGCAGTTGCTATTACAGCGAATAGGAGTAGGATACCCACGTTTCATGTTTCTATATAAATGTAGGATCCGTAGTAGATGCCTCGTCCTACATGGAGGAAAAGGCAGATAAAGAATATTGAGGCTCCGTTAGCGTGCATGTAGCGTAGTAGTCATCCATAGTTTACGTCGCGGCAGATGTGTGTCACGGATTGGAAAGCTGTGGCGGTGTCTGAGGTGTAGTGTATGGCTAGGAATAGGCCGGTTAGGATTTGAATGGTTAGGCATACTCCTAGTAGTGAGCCGAAATTTCATCAGGAGGTGATGTTGGTAGGGGCTGGTAGGTCGATTAACGCGTCGTTGATAATTTTTAATAGGGGGTGGTGTTTTCGGGGGTTTATCATACCGGTTCTTATAGTTGAAATACAACGATGATTTTTCATATCATTAGTCGTGGTTGGAGTCCATGTAAGAATAATGACATATATTGTATTTATTTTAAGTGCTGTGTTTGTAGTAGGGGTTTTAGGGTTTTCTTCAAAGCCGTCGCCGATTTATGGGGGAGTGGGGTTGATTGTTAGTGGTGGTGTGGGATGTGGAATTGTCATGAGTTTTGGTGGGTCATTTTTGGGTCTGATAGTTTTTTTGATCTATCTCGGAGGGATAATAGTAGTTTTTGGGTATACAACGGCTATGGCCACTGAGTTATACCCTGAGGTTTGGGTTTCTAGTAAAGTAGTTTTTGGGGCTTTTATGTTAGGATTGGTCATGGAGGTGGTATTGGCTTTACATGTTATTGGGGGAGGGGAGGTTGGGTTTGTTAGTGAATTTAATGGTTTGGGGGATTGGGTTGTTTGTGGCGTGGAAGAGCTCGGAATAATTAGTGAGGAAGCTGTTGGGGTTTCTGCTTTGTATAGCCATGGTGCTTGGTTAGTACTGGTTACTGGATGATCTCTTCTTGTTGGGGTCGTGGTGATTATGGAGGTTACTCGTGGTGGTTAGGAGTGGTTTAGCAAGATTAGTGATAAGATGAGGGTGATTAAGAATGATAGGAAATATCATTTAATACGTCCTTTTTGGTTAGAGATGAGGGAGGAGATTTTTGTTTGGGTGAATGAGATTAATTTAGGTAGGACATGTTCTAGCCAGGTTATGTCTATAAGTGTGGAAGATACCTTTTGGCTCATGTATAGATTGATTAGTGGTTTGAGTCGGTGAATGATGGTTGGGAAATATCCTAGAAGGTTAGAGAATTTGAATATGTTGGAGGGAATTTTGAGTTTGAGGTTGCGTTTCGTCAGGCTTATGTCTAGGGCTAGAATAAAACCTAGAAGGGTGATGAGTAGAGCTGTAAGTTTTAAATATAGAGGTATTGTTATTTGGGGTGTTGTTATAGGGGTAATGTTGTTAGATATGAAAAATCCTGCGAAGATGCTTCCTAAAAGTAGGCGTTTGATAGGGTTAATTAGTAGGGGGTTATTTTCGTTGATGAGTGGTAATGGTGGGAATCGGGGCTTTCCTATGAAGACGTAGTAAATGATTCGGGTACTGTAGGCGGCTGTAAGAGAGGTAGCTACAAGAGTTACTGTTAGGGCTCAGGCGTTGATATAAGATGTATTTATAGCTTCAATGATTAGGTCTTTTGAGTAGAAGCCTGTGAGGTATGGTATACCGGTTAGGGCTAGACTTCCAGCGATTAAAGCTGTTGTGGTGAATGGTATAGTTTTGTATAGCCCTCCTATTTTTCGAATGTCTTGTTCGTCGTTGAGGTTGTGAATAATAGATCCGGAGCATATGAAAAGTATTGCTTTGAAGAAGGCGTGGGTGCAGATGTGTAGGAATGCTAGGTGGGGTTGGTTGATACCTAGTGAGACTATCATGAGACCTAGTTGGCTTGAGGTTGAAAAGGCTACAATTTTTTTGATGTCGTTTTGGGTGAGGGCACAAATGGCTGTGAATAGGGTGGTTATTGCTCCTAGGCATAGTATGAAAGTTTGAATAAGTGGGTTGATTTCTGTTAGTGGGTAGAATCGGATTAGTAGGAAAATGCCTGCGACGACTATAGTACTGGAGTGGAGTAGTGCGGATACAGGGGTTGGCCCTTCTATAGCTGAGGGGAGTCATGGGTGTAGGCCGAATTGAGCTGATTTTCCTGTTGCTGCTAGTAGTAGGCCTATTAGGGGGATGATGGCGTCGTCAGAGTCAATAGCGAAAATTTGTTGTAGCTCTCAAGAGTTACGGTTAAAAACGAATCATGCTATGGCAATTAGGAGGCCGATGTCTCCGATACGGTTGTATAGGATTGCTTGGAGGGCTGCTGTGTTGGCGTCCGTTCGTCCGTGTCATCAGCCAATTAGTAGGAATGATATAATGCCTACTCCTTCTCAGCCGATAAATAGTTGGAATAGGTTGTTGGCTGTGACCAGAATCATTATTGTGATGAGAAATATGAGTAGATACTTGAAGAATCGGTTGATATGGGGGTCTGAGTGTATGTATCATATTGAAAATTCTATAATTGATCATGTTACGAATAGTGCAACTGGGGTGAACGTTATAGAGAAATAGTCGAATTTGAAGCTTAGAGTTAGTTTTAAAGTTTGAATGGATGTTCAATGTCAGTTTGAAACTACTGTTTCTTGGCCTGAATAAATGAAGATGGTTGCTGAGATAATGCTGGTAAAGAAGGCATATGAGACCATGGTTTTTACATAGTTAGGGTAGGAGTTTTTAGTAAAGTATTTGAAATGGGACGTTAGGATGGGGATTACGAGTATTAGTAGTGTGAGGAGTATGAATGAGGTGAACATTTTGTACTTTTATTTGGAGTTGCACCAATTTTTTGGTTCCTAAGACCAACGGATAACTACTATCCTTTAAAAGTTGAGAAAAAGCCGTGCTTTTATGCACGGGGGCATGAATTAGCAGTTCTTGCATACTTTTTCGGTAAATAAGAGGGTTTTAGTCTCTATTGCTAGATTCACAATCTAGTGTTTTTATTAAACTATATCTACAGTATAAGGTGCCTATAATGATTTTTGGGCTGATTGATAGTAGTAGGAGGGGGAGTAGGTGTATTGCTATTAGGGTGTGTTCTCGGGTGTAAGAAGGGGGAAGGTTGTTGATATGGGGGGTGTGTTTTCCCCGTTGTGTTATGATGAGTATATACAGTGAGTATAGGGCGGTGATGATGATATTAATTCCTGTTAGTACTATTGATATAGGGGACCAAGAATATGTGGATATGACTACTAATAACTCTCCGATCAGGTTAATTGATGGGGGGAGAGCCAGGTTAGTTAGGCTTGCTAGAAGTCATCAGGCAGCTATTAGTGGGAGGATTGTCTGGAGGCCTCGGGCTAGAATTATGGTTCGGCTGTGGATTCGTTCATAGTTGGAATTAGCTAGGCAGAATAGTATGGATGATGTTAGACCGTGGGCGATTATTAGGGTGGTTGCTCCTATATAGCTTCAAGGGGTTTGAATAAGTACGGCTACAATTACAAGTGCTATATGGCTTACTGATGAGTAGGCGATTAGTGATTTTAGGTCTGTTTGACGTAAGCAGATGGAGCTTGTTATAATTATGCCTCACAGAGAGAGTATTAAGAATGGGTAGGCTATCAGGGTTGTGGTGGGGTTTAATATAGTGGTGATTCGTAGTATTCCGTATCCCCCTAGTTTTAATAGTACTGCTGCAAGTACTATGGAGCCAGCAATGGGGGCTTCTACGTGTGCTTTTGGAAGTCATAGGTGTAGGCCGTAAAGGGGTATTTTTACTAGGAAAGCTATTATACATGCTAGTCATAATAGGGTGTTGTTTCATGAGTTTGTTAGTGCGTCTGATCATAGTTGGTTGAGTAATATGTTTAGGGACCCTGTGGTGTTTTGTAAATAGATGAGGGCAACTAGAAGGGGGAGAGAACCAATAAGGGTGTAGAATAGAAAGTATGAGCCTGCATTTAGTCGTTCTGTTTGGCCTCCTCATCGTGTAATGATGATTAGTGTTGGTACTAGGGTTGCTTCAAATAAAATATAGAATAGGATTAGTTCCGTGGCTGTGAAAGTTATAATTAGGAAAATTTGGAGGGTAATTAATATTGTAATATATAGTTTTTTTCGTTCGTAGGGTTCTTTAGATAGGTGGAATTGGCTTGCTGTAATTATTAGTGGGAGAAGTCATATTGTTAGCATAAGCAATGGGGTGGATAGGGAATCTGAGAAAAATGCAACGGAGAAGTTTAGGCTGTTGTCGTTGAATTGGTTGAGCAGGGGTAGGCTGATTAGGGTGATAATGAGGCTGTGGGTTGTGGTATTAATTCAGATTATTTTATTTTTTGATAGTCAGGTCAGTGGAATTAATATAATGGTTGGGAAAATGATTTTTAGCATTGTAGGAGGTTTAGGTTTTGTACATGGTCTACACCATATGTGTTTGAAACTATTACTAGTAGGGCCAGACCTAGGGCTGCTTCACAGGCTGCGAACACTAATATAATAATGGGAATTATACTGGCTAGTACTAAGTGGGAGTTTAAAATTGTTACTGCTATGCTTATAAATAGTGATAGTATCATTCCTTCGAGGCACAGAAGGGAGGATATTAGATGGGATCGGTACATTAGTAGTCCTAGTAGAGATGCTGTAAAAGCTAGAGTTAAGTTTATGTAGATCAGGGGCATTTGATAATTATGATCATGTTCATAATCTAATGAGTCGAAATCATTTGTTTTTGTTAAACTAATTATCAGTTACTCAGCTCACTCTAGCCCTTTATGAGATCATTCGTAGGCTAGGCTGATTGCTAATAGGGAAATAAGGGTAAGGGATATGGTGAGTATATTTATCAGGTTATTTGTTTGTGAGGCTCATGGAAGTGGGAGGAGTAGGGCAATTTCTAGGTCGAATAGTAAGAAGGTAATAGCTACTAGGAAGAATTTTATTGAGAAGGGGATGCGGGCAGATCCTATTGGGTCAAAGCCGCATTCATAGGGACTTGATTTTTCGGTGTATGAGTTAGTCTGTGGTAGTCAGAAGGCAATAAGGACTAGTAGGGATGCGATAAGAGTGTTGATTAAGAGTGTGATTATTATGTTTATTACTCTTTTTCGGGTTTATACCGAATCTAATTGATTGGAAGTCAATTGTACTAGTTATACTAAAAGGGTATGAGCCTCATCAGTAAATAGAAACATATAGGAATAGTCAGACTACGTCTACGAAGTGTCAGTATCAGGCAGCGGCTTCAAATCCAAAGTGGTGCTTTGAAGTAAAATGATATTTTAGTTGGCGTGCGAAGCATACGAGAAGGAAAGTTGATCCAATAATTACATGTAGGCCATGGAATCCTGTGGCCATAAAGAATGTTGATCCATACACGCCGTCTGCGATTGTGAAGGGTGCTTCGTAGTATTCTGAGGCTTGAAGGGCAGTGAAGTAAGCTCCTAGCAGGATTGTAATGAGTAGTGCTTGTAGCATGTTTTTACGATTTCCTTCCATTAGGCTGTGATGTGCTCAGGTGATGGATACTCCTGAGGCTAGAAGTACGGATGTATTAAGTAGTGGAATTTCCAGTGGATTTAGGGGATGGATGCCTGTGGGTGGTCAGCATCCTCCAAGCTCTGGGGTGGGTGCAAGGCTTGAGTGATAAAAAGCTCAAAAAAAGCCAATGAAGAAAAATACTTCAGATAGGATGAACAGGATTATTCCGTAACGTAGGCCTTTTTGCACTACAGGGGTGTGATGTCCTTGGAATGTGCCTTCTCGTACAATATCCCGTCATCATTGGTACATAGTTAGTGCGTTCGATAGTAGGCCAAGTACTAGTAGGGAAGTTGAATTATAATGGAATCACATGGCTAGGCCAGAGGTTAGTAATAAGGCTGATAAAGCTCCTGTTAGTGGCCATGGGCTTGGGTTTACTATGTGATAGGCATGTGTTTGGTGGGTCATTAGGTGTTATCATGTAGGTACAGGCTTACTAGGAGGGTGAATACATAGGCCTGAATTAGTGCAACTGCAAACTCAAGAATTGTTAATAAGATAAGGATGATGAACGTGATTAGGGCTGTAGTAGTGCTGATGCTAAGTAAGGCTAAGGTGGCCCCTCCGATCAGGTGGATTAGTAGATGGCCGGCTGTGATATTTGCGGTCAGTCGTACTGCTAGAGCCATAGGTTGGATAAATAGGCTGATGGTTTCGATGATGATTAATATGGGGATTAGAGGAATTGGTGTTCCTTGTGGGAGAAAATGGGCTAATGATGTCTTGGTTTTGTAACGGAACCCCAGGGCCACTGTTCCTGCTCATAGAGGGATTGCTATGCCTAAGTTTATAGATAGTTGGGTTGTTGGTGTAAATGAGTGTGGTAGGAGTCCCAGTAGGTTTGTTGAGCCGATGAATATAATTAGCGATATAAGCATTAATGATCACTTTTGTCCAGTGTTATTGTGGATTGCTATTATTTGTTTAGTTGTGAGGTGAAGGAGTCACTGTTGAATAGTGATAAGACGGTTGTTGGTTAGTCGGTTTGTTGTTGGGAATAAGGTGCTTGGGAATATGATGATTAGAGTAACGATAGGTAGGCCCATTATTGTAGGGGTAATGAAAGAGGAGAATAGATTTTCGTTCATTTTATGTCTCAAGGAGTAAGGCTTTTTGTTGTTTTTAATTTTATAGGTTCTGGGGTTGTGTAGTAGGTGTGTTTGGATATTTTGATTTGTATAAGAACATATAACGTGAAGATTGCTGATAAAATAGTAATAAATCATGTAGAGGTGTCAAGTTGTGGCATTCCATTAAGAGGAGGTTGGTGCTCCCATTCTTTAACTTAAAAGGTTAATGCTATAGTTTTAGCTTCTTAATGATGTTATAGTATAGATGAGGATCATTTTTCGAAATGCTTTAGTGGTACTAGCTCTAGGACAATAGGTATGAAGCTATGGTTTGATCCGCAGATTTCGGAGCATTGGCCGTAGTACAGGCCTGGTCGTGTGGACAGTAGGGTTGTTTGGTTTAGGCGTCCTGGAATTGCATCTGTTTTTAAACCTAGGGATGGTACGGCTCATGAATGCAGTACGTCTTCTGATGAGATTAGTATGCGAATAGTTAGTTCTATGGGCAGGACAACTCGGTTATCTACTTCTAATAGACGAAGATCTCCCGGTTTCAGGTCTTGTGTTGGTACTATATATGAGTCGAAGGTTAGGTCTTCGTAGTCTGTATATTCATAACTTCAATATCATTGGTGGCCTATGGTTTTTACGGTTAAATAAGGGTTATTAATTTCGTCTATTATGTACAGGATTCGGAGGGAGGGGAGGGCAATTATAATAAGGATAATTGCAGGGAGAATAGTTCAGATGGTCTCTACTTCTTGTGCGTCTATAGTGTTTGTGTGGGTTAGGTGTGTTGTTAGTATAGCGGAGATTAGATAGAGAACCAATGAGCTGATTAGGAAGACGATTATTAGGGCGTGGTCGTGGAAATGGAGTAATTCTTCTATGATAGGGGATGTTGCATCTTGGAATCCTATTTGGAATGGGTATGCCATAGAGGTATATAGGGCTTTAACCTATAATTTAACTTTGACAAAGTTATGTAATTTTTACTAATACCTCTAACTAGTGGAGAAAGACATAGTGGCTATGGTATTGGCTTGAAACCAATTACAGGGGGTTCGAATCCTTCCTTTCTTATTTTGGGTTTACATATGTTGGCTCCTCGAATGTGTGATATGGAGGGGGACATCCGTGTAGTCATTCTAGGTTTAGTGTTGATAATTCTACGGCCGTTACTTCTCGTTTGGATGCGAATGCCTCTCAGATTATAAAAATTAGTACTAATACAGCTGTCAAAGAGATGAACGATCCTATAGAAGAGATGGTGTTTCAGGTGGTGTAAGCGTCTGGGTAGTCTGAATAGCGTCGTGGTATACCTGATAACCCCAGGAAATGCTGTGGGAAAAATGTTATGTTTACCCCCACGAATATGATTAGGAACTGGATTTTTGCTCAGGTAGGATTCAGGGTGTAGCCTGTGAACAATGGAAATCAGTGGACGAATCCTCCTATAATAGCGAATACGGCACCTATAGATAGTACATAGTGGAAGTGAGCTACTACATAATATGTATCATGGAGGACGATGTCGAGTGAGGAATTAGCCAGCACGATGCCTGTTAATCCTCCAACTGTAAAGAGGAAAATAAATCCTAGTGCTCATAGTATTGCCGGGGACCATTTAATGTTTCCGCCATGTAGAGTTGCTAGTCAGCTGAATACTTTTACACCAGTGGGAATGGCAATGATTATAGTTGCTGATGTGAAGTACGCTCGGGTGTCAACATCTAGGCCCACAGTGAATATATGGTGGGCCCATACGATAAAGCCTAGGAATCCAATAGATATTATAGCTCACACTATTCCTATGTAACCGAAAGGCTCTTTTTTACCTGAGTAGTACGTTACGATATGGGAGATCATTCCGAACCCTGGGAGAATAAGAATATATACTTCTGGATGTCCGAAGAATCAGAATAAGTGTTGATACAGGATTGGGTCTCCTCCTCCTGCCGGGTCGAAGAAAGTGGTGTTCAGATTGCGGTCTGTTAGTAGCATTGTAATCCCTGCGGCTAATACTGGTAGGGATAGGAGTAGGAGCACGGCTGTAATAAGTACTGATCACACAAACAAGGGTGTTTGGTATTGGGACAAAGCTGGGGGTTTTATGTTTACAATGGTAGTAATAAAGTTGATTGCACCCAGAATTGATGAGACCCCTGCTAGGTGGAGTGAGAAAATGGCTAGGTCAACTGAGGCTCCGGCGTGGGCTAAGTTCCCTGCAAGTGGGGGGTAGACGGTTCATCCTGTGCCTGCTCCGGCTTCTACTGTTGAGGACGCCAGAAGGAGAAGGAAAGATGGTGGGAGAAGTCAGAAGCTTATGTTATTTATTCGGGGAAATGCTATATCTGGGGCTCCAATTATTAGTGGAATCAATCAGTTTCCGAACCCTCCAATTATAATGGGCATAACTATAAAAAAGATTATTACGAATGCGTGAGCGGTGACGATCACGTTGTAAATTTGATCATCCCCTAGGAGTGCTCCTGGTTGGCCGAGTTCTGCTCGGATTAGTAAGCTCAAAGCTGTGCCTACTATCCCTGCTCAAGCACCGAACAGTAAGTATAGAGTGCCAATGTCTTTATGATTGGTTGAAAATAATCAGCGGTTAATGAACATAGGTAAAATGGCTGAGTATAGGCATTAGACTGTAAATCTAAAGACAGGGGTTAACATCCCTTTTTACCAAGCCCTGTAGTGTTATAAACATGTTGAATTGCAAATTCGAAGAAGCAGCTTCAATCCTGCCGGGGCTTCTCCCGCCTTTTTTCCCCTATCGGCGGGAGAAGTTAGATTGAAGCCAGTTGAGTAGGGTGTTTAGCTGTTAACTAAAGTTTCGTGGGGTCGGAGCCCACCAATCTAGCAAGGGCTTAGCTTAATTAAAGCGACTGATTTGCGTTCAGTAGATGTTGGAAGTCACTCTAGCAGTCCTTATATCCTTAAACAAGAACTAAATTAATTAAATTTGCTTAGGGCTTTGAAGGCCCTCGGTCTGTGTTAACCTAAGTTCTTGTTATTCTAGTAGTGCTAGCATGGGTGATAGTGGTAGGATTATGGTGGATAGGACTACTAGGGGAGGTAGGTGGGTTGTTAGCTTTGTTTGGTTGAATTGTCACTTTATTTTTATGTTGTTTGTTGATGGGAATATAGTTAGGGATGTTGCGTATGCTAATCGCATGTAGAAGTATAGGTTGAGTAGTGCTATGATGGATATGGTGGTGGGGAGGAGGATGATGTCATTTTTTGTAAATTCTTGGATGATTATTCATTTAGGTAAAAATCCTGAGAGTGGCGGGAGTCCTCCCAGTGATAACATGGTTGTTAGAATAGTTGTTGCGATTAGTGGTGTTTTGTTTCATGTGTGTGATAGAGATAATGTTGTTGTGGATGAGTTCAGTATGAGTATCATGAATGTTGTAACAGTCAGGATAATGTAGATTACAAGGTTTAGCAGTGCTATAGTGGGGTTGTATGGTATGATGGCGGTTATTCATCCTATATGGGCGATAGATGAATAGGCTATGATTTTTCGTAATTGGGTTTGGTTTAGGCCGCCTCATCCTCCAATTATGATTGATAGCATGGATATGGTAAGAAGTAGGTCTGGGTTTAGTGTTTGTGAAATTTGGTATAAGACTGCTATTGGGGCTAGTTTTTGTCAGGTAAGGAGAATCAGGCCTGAGGCAAGTTGGATTCCTTGAGTTACTTCTGGAACTCAGAAGTGGAATGGAGATAGACCTAGTTTTATTGCAATGGCTAGTGTTATGATTGCAGATACTAGGGGATCTAGGGGTTTTGTGGTGGATCACTGGCCTGTATATACGAGGTTTATTGTGATTGCTAGTATTAGAAGTATTGATGCGGTTGCTTGTGTTAGGAAGTATTTTGTTGAAGCTTCTATGGAGCGTGGGTTGTACTTTTTTATTAGAATTGGGATAATAGCTAGCATGTTTATTTCAAATCCGATTCATAGTATCAGTCAATGAGAGCTTATTGTTACAATTATTGTCCCTAGGGTCATGGTGAAAAGGATAATGGTGAAGATTAGGGGATTTATTAGTACGGGAAGGATATAAACCAACATTTTCGGGGTATGGGCCCGATAGCTTATTTAGCTGACCTTACTTAGAACCTGGTGTAAGCGGGGAGCACGAAGAATTTTGAATTCTTAGGAGTAGGTTCGAGCCCTACTGTTCTACTAGAAATAAGAGGATTTTCGCCTCTATGATTTACTCTATCAAAGTAACTCTTTTGTCAGACATATTTCTTATGTTTGGGGTGGGATACTTGCTGTTGTAATTGGCATGGCTACATGTCATATACATAGGGCTAAGGTTAGTGGAAGGAAGTTTTTTCATAATAGGTGTATTAGTTGGTCGTATCGGAATCGAGGGTATGATGCTCGGATCCACAGAAAAAATACTGTCAGGAATAGGGTTTTGGTAATTAGGTTGATTGAATATAGTTCTGGTAATGTTGGGTTGTGGAATGCCCCCAGAAATAATACTGTTGTGAGTGTGTTTATTATAATAATGTTGGCGTACTCGGCTATGAAGAATAGGGCGAAAGGTCCGCCTGCGTATTCTACGTTGAATCCTGAGACTAGTTCTGATTCTCCTTCTGTAAGGTCAAATGGGGCCCGGTTTGTTTCTGCTAATGTGGAGATAAACCATATTATGGCTAGGGGCCAAGATGATAGCAAGAGTCACGTGTGTTCTTGGGTTGTAATGAGGGTGGAGAGGGAAAAGGACCCGCTTAATAGTAGGACGGACATTAGGATAATTGCTAGCGTGACCTCATAAGAAATTGTTTGTGCTACTGCGCGCAGGGCCCCGATTAGGGCGTATTTTGAATTAGAAGCTCACCCAGACCATAGGATTGAGTATACTGCTAAGCTGGACATGGCTAGTATAAAGAGTACAGCTAGGTTTATGTTGATTAGGGGGTGGGGTATTGGTAGTGGGATTCATATTGTGAGGGCTAGGGTTAGGGCTAGGATTGGTGCGATGATAAATATTGATGGGGAGGATGTGAGTGGTCGTAGGGGTTCTTTGATGAAGAGTTTTAGGGCATCAGCCATTGGTTGTAGGAGTCCATAGGGACCTACTACATTAGGGCCCTTCCGTAGTTGCATGTACCCTAATACTTTTCGTTCGATGAGAGTAAGAAAAGCCACGGCTAGTATGATTGGGACCAATAGTGTTAGGAGGTTAACTAAGAACATGTTGTTAGGAAGAGGAGTTGAACCTCTGAATATAAAGACTTAAGTTTTATGCAATTACCGGACTCTGCTATCCTAACAAAACCTGGTCTAGGTTTGTTATATTCTTGTGACTGTCAGATTAAGATTAGATCATCTGTTGGATTTGGGGCGCTTGTGTCAAGTTGGCCTCGTTTCTCTTGTCCTTTCGTACTGGGAGGAACACAGAATAGATAGAAACCGACCTGGATTGCTCCGGTCTGAACTCAGATCACGTAGGACTTTAATCGTTGAACAAACGAACCATTAATAGCGGCTGCACCATTAGGATGTCCTGATCCAACATCGAGGTCGTAAACCCCACTATCGATATGGACTCTCAAGTGGGATTGCGCTGTTATCCCTAGGGTAACTTGTTCCGTTGATCAAGCTTTTTGGATCAATAAGTGATTAGGTGCTTTGACTTGTAGGTCTAGGCTTTTAAATCACTCGGGAGTTTTTTTATATTCCGAGGTCACCCCAACCTAAATTGTTAACTTATTAAAAGTATTTTGTTTCCTTGGATTATTAATATTTATTTATAAGTTAATTAATTGAAGCTCCATAGGGTCTTCTCGTCTTATTTTGTAATTCCCGCCTCTTCACGGGAAGGTCAATTTCACTGATTGGAAGTAAGAGACAGTAAAACCCTCGTGTGGCCATTCATACAAGTCCTTATTTAGAGAACAAATGATTATGCTACCTTTGCACGGTCAGGATACCGCGGCCGTTTAACAGATGTCACTGGGCAGGCAGTGCCTCCAATAGTTGTTATGCTGGAGGTGATGTTTTTGGTAAACAGGCGGGGTTTGTGTTTGCCGAGTTCCTTTTACTTCTTTTAATCTTTCCTGTCAGCACTCCTGTGTTGGGTCAACAGTTAGTTTGATAAGGGTTTTAGTTGAGAGGTATGTTTATCTTGCTGTTAACTATCAGTGGGTCATCCGTTCTGATATAAGTTGGTGCATGGAGAAATGAATTCTTGTTACTCATATTAACAGTGTCTCTTCTATGTGGTTATAGAATGGTCCAGTATTAAAATAGGAGTTCGTAGATATTATTTGAATTGGGGGTTTAGGGTTTGTTTGAGCTTGAACGCTTTCTTAATTGGTGGCTGCTTTTAGGCCGACTATGGGGGTTAATATACTTACTCTCTATTGAAGGTTGTATCCTGGCTCTAAAAGGCTGTACCCTTTTAGATTATATTTTAAGCTTACATTTGGGCTAACAATCCTTTAGGTAGGGCTTAAAGTTGAACTAAAATTCTGTTCTGGACAACCAGCTATCACCAGGCTCGATAGGCTTTTCACCTCTACCTAGAGGTCTTCTCACTATTTTGCCACATAGATGAGTTTGCTCTTTAGCTGCCTTTAGGTAGCTCGTCTGGTTTCGGGGTACTTGGCTTAAGTTCTCTTTGTCAAGCTATTCTGGTTAAATCATTATGCAAAAGGTACAAGTGTTAAGCTTTGCTGTGTTTTACTTGAAACTGATCTTTCATCTTTCCCTTGCGGTACTTTCTCTATAGCGCCTAGTAGAATTTCTATCTCCTATACTATTATGTTGGATATAAATGTTTTGTTTAATTTGGTATTGTTGAATGAGTTTTGTGCTGTTCGGGCTAGCGTTTGTTCAAAGTGTCCATTGTGCGTGGAGTCTTCTGGGTGTAGGCCAGATGCTTTAGTTTAAGCTACACTTTGATATGTCCAAGCGCACTTTCCAGTACGCTTACCTTGTTACGACTTGTCTCCTCTAATATGTTCGCACATTTGTTAATAGGGTTGTTTGCTGTACTTTGTACTTGAGGAGGGTGACGGGCGGTGTGTGCGTGCTTCATGGCCTTATTCAATTAAGCTCTCTGTTCTTAATTTACTACTAAATCCTCCTTCCATTCTCGGTTTCACGAAAATTTCCGTATATATTCTATGTTAGAAAATGTAGCCCATTTCTATCCAACCCATAGGCTACACCTTGACCTAACGTATTCATGTCCTATGGTTTTGCTTACTTTGACTCCTTTTTAGGGTTTGCTGAAGATGGCGGTATATAGGCTGTTTAAAGCAAGGGCTGGTGAGGTTTATCGGGGTTTATCGATTACAGAACAGGCTCCTCTAGATGGATGTAAAGCACCGCCAAGTCCTTTGAGTTTTAGGCTGTTGCTAGTAGTACTCTGGCGAGTAGTTTTGTTATTTTACTACCTTGGTTTAGGGCTAAGCATAGTGGGGTATCTAATCCCAGTTTGTGTCTTAGCTATCGTGTGGTCGGAATACTAAAGTCACTTTCGTAGTTTATTTTTTTCTTGTCTTAAGCTTTTTACGGCATAGCCTAGATTTAACTTTATTGTGTGATGTTTCCCTTAACACGCTTTACGCCGTGTGTCTATTAACTTGGGTTAATCGTATGACCGCGGTGGCTGGCACGAAATTTACCAACCCTTAGTTAGCATGGCTTAGTCGAACTTTCGTTCATGGCTTAATTTTTATCACTGCTGTATCCCGTGGGGGTGTGGCTGGGCAAGGCGTTTTAAGCTACATTTGTTTGTGTGCTTGATACCTGCTCCTCTTTATCATTTATGATTTAAAGGGCATCTTCACTGGAGTGCGGATACTTGCATGTGTAATCCTGCTAAAAGTTAATAGAAAGGCTAGGACCAAACCTTTGTGTTTATGGAATAGGTGTCTATTCATCTAGGCATTTTCAGTGCCTTGCTTTAGTTTAAGCTACATTAAC